GAAAAAACTCATATAAGCAAAAAATCTCAAATATCCTTGATCATGAGACATATAATTGTCACTATAAATAAGAACCAGAATTCCAACAGTAGTGATTAATATTAACATAATAGAAGTAAGTGAATCGATCAAGTGGCCAAACTCTAAAGAAAGATCATTATTGATAGTCCAAGACCATACGTATTGATAGATAGAACTTTTATTTATTTGCTGAAGAGACAGATCGGCCGAAAAAATCATAACTATACTTAACAATAAAACACTAGGAAAAGCCCACATACGGCGAAGATTTTTTGTTGCCGTCGGAAAAAGTAGAAGTCCCACTCCTATTAACATAGGAACCGGAAGTGGAATGAAAGGTATGATCCATGAATATTGATATGTATATTCCATAAAATAAATAAATAAAAATAATAATTTGAATAATAAATAAAAAAATCTTTTTATTCTTAATTAGTTTTGTTTCTTATTCGTATTCGACGGTTTTATTTCTTTTGAATCAGTTAATAATAATAATCAAAAAAAAAATGACGATATGCAAAACTTAAATAGGATTTTCTATTCTTAATTATTCTGAGTCTGTCCCCAATACTTCAAATATTTTTCAAAGCAAGAAGTTAAAATAAAAACGGGTCAAACGAAATGACCAAATTACTAGTGAAAATAAAAAAAAAACGTAAGTCTTTTTTTTATTTTAATATTAGTAATATTTTTATGAAGATACAGAAAAGTCAAATTTCAAATTATATAATTATATATTACAATAATATACATCTATAGGGTAAGGATAAAGAATTACACCAAAACGAAAAAAAAAAAAGTATTAAAACGAAAAAAAAAAGTATTTGATTTTTATATGAATCATAAAAAACGGACTGTATGACCCAATAAAATAAGAATTTTTTTATTGTTATCTTAGTTTGTGTTTGTTTATTCAACATTTCATTTTGGAACTAATTAATTAGTTTCAATTAAAATAAAAAACAAAACATCCATGTTTGTAAAAAAAGGATATGATATACAACAGTTACCTTACATAGAATAAAAAAGAGAATTATTAAAACGGCTTTTCAAAAATCATGTATCTTTTTTTTTTTTTTTTAACAGATTGCCTACCAATCTTATTCGAATTTGAAAATTTGAATTAGTTTTAGCGCGATCAATTCCTTTTTCATTAAAGCAAGATAAGGGTTGGGCTCTTAAATTCGATGTATTTTATTACATGTATAAATATGTATAAATGCAGTATGTCAAAATAGACAGAGATATAAACAGACAAGACCGCTTTTTTGTAAAAATTTTTGTAAAAATTACATCAAAATGGCTAATTATAAATTTTAATTAATAGTAAAATAGTCAAAGTAGTAAAGAACAATTCGTTTTGAACAATAGATGTCTTTCACATCCAACTATAGTAATGAATAATCTAGTATAATTTTTTAATGGCAGTTCCAAAAAAACGCACTTCTATATCAAAAAAAAGGATTCGGAAAAATTTTTGGAAAAAGAAGGGATATTGGGCAGCATTGAAAGCTTTTTCATTATCGATATCTCTTTCTACGGGAAACTCGAAAAGTTTTTTTGTGCAAAAAATACAAACATTGGAATAATCTAAAAATGTTTTGAACCGATCAATATGAAATTGAAAACATTTTGCTCTTATAAATCTTAAAAAAGAAATATGTATAATAAGAATTATTTTGTCTACTGAATTCTAAAAATGGTACTTTTTTTCTTTGAAAAAAAAAATAAATAAATAAATAAAATAAACACAAGATACAAGATTTCACCCTTATTTTAAGTATGTTTTTTCATTTTCAGGATGGGGATTCTTATTTTCCCCATCGACCCCCTAATAAAAAAAAAAAAAAGTTTTTTCTTTTTTTTATTATAGTATTTATTATACGAGTATACTGAATAAGAATAATAACAGATCTAATATTTTTAGCAGATATAAGACCTTTAGTAAAAAAAAAAATGATAATAAGAATTTTGATTGGAACGTTTCCATATAAAAAAAAAAAAAAATGAAATTCATCATTTTTTATGTTGCAAATTGAATCTAAACAAATAAAAATATTGCATTGGAATTGACTCCTTCAATCTCGACGATTGACTAAACAAGGGGTTATTATGATTTCGAGCAAGCCGCCATGGTGAAATCGGTAGACACGCTGCTCTTAGGAAGCAGTGCTAGAGCATCTCGGTTCGAGTCCGAGTGGCGGCATGGCATCTTCTAAAAGAGTAAGTCCTATAATGAATTCAATTCCCGATTTCCATTCCTATGATTATGGAATTATGGACCGCTTTTTTTTTTTATATATATATGATATTTTCAACTTTAGAACATATATTAACTCATATATCCTTTTCGGTCGTTTCAATTGTAATTACAATTCATTTGATAACCTTATTAGTCAATGAAACCGTAAGACTATATGATTCGTCAGAAAAGGGCATGAGAGTTACTTTTTTCTGTATAACGGGATTATTAGTTACTCGTTGGATTTTTTCGGGGCATTTACCATTAAGTGATTTATATGAATCATTAATCTTTCTCTCATGGAGTTTCTCCATTTTTCATATGGTTCCGTATTTTAAAAAACATAAAAAGCATTTAAGTGCAATAATCGCACCAAGTGTTATTTTTACCCAAGGCTTTGCTACTTCGGGTCTTTTAACTGAAATGCATCAATCCGCAATATTAGTACCCGCTCTCCAATCCCATTGGTTAATGATGCATGTAAGTATGATGGTATTGGGCTATGCAGCTCTTTTATGTGGATCATTATTATCAGTAGCTCTTTTAGTGATTACATTTCGAAAAGTCATAAGGATTCTTGGTAAAAGGCATAATTTATTAAATGAGTCATTTTCTTTTGGTGAGATCAAATACATGAACGAAAGAAACAGTGTTTTACGAAACACTTCTTTTCTTTCTTCTAGAAATTATTACCGGTCTCAATTGATTCAACAATTGGATCGTTGGAGTTATCGTATTATCAGTCTAGGGTTTATCTTTTTAACCATCGGTATTCTTTCGGGAGCTGTATGGGCTAATGAGGCATGGGGATCATATTGGAATTGGGATCCAAAGGAAACTTGGGCATTTATTACTTGGACCATATTCGCGATTTATTTACATACTAGAAAAAATAAAAAATTGGAAGGAGTAAATTCCGCAATTGTGGCCTCTATCGGCTTTCTTATAATTTGGATATGTTATTTTGGGATCAATCTATTAGGAATAGGACTACATAGTTATGGTTCATTTCTATCTAATTGATAATTGAATTGAAGTGAGGAAGGGTCCTGACGAATACAAACATAGAAAGCATATATAAGAAAACTTCGCATAAGCCGTCGAGAACCCTTTAAATCAAGTAATGTAGTGATTCAAGGGGTTCTCATAAACACCAAACATATCTGGTTACAATTCCAATTTTTTTTTTGACTTATTACTTAAGAGAAGAAAAAAAGTAGGATTGCTCTTTTGATTTTTTGTTTTTCCGTGAAAACTATCGATAAAAAAAATTAGATAGAATAGCTTCGACCTTGTCAACTGATAATGAGAAAATGAAATCCGGATAAATACCAATACCTATTACAGGTATAAGGATAGAAATTGAAACAAATAACTCTCGCGGGCCAGAATCAAAAAAATAAGAGTTTGGTGCATTAAAAAGCTTGTATCCGTAGAACATCTGGCGTAACATAGATAATGAATAAATAGGAGTTAATATCATTCCAATTGCCGTTACAAAAGTAATTAGTATTTTTGTCATTAAAAGATATTTTTGACTGGTAATTATTCCAAAAAAGACTATCAATTCCGCAATAAAACCGCTCATCCCCGGTAATGCAAGAGAAGCCATCGATAAAATACTGAACATCGTGAATATTTTTGGAATTGGGATAGCCATTCCACCCATTTCTTCGAGATAAAGAAGACGTATTCTATCATAACTCGTTCCTGCCAAGAAAAAAAGCGCAGCGCCAATAAATCCATGAGAGATTATTTGTAAAATGGCTCCGTTGAGTCCCATATCACTTATAGAACCAATTCCTATAATTATGAAACCCATATGAGATACGGAGGAATAAGCTATTCTTTTTTTTAAATTGCGTTGACCAAGAGATGTTGAGGCTGCATAGATTATTTGAATTGCGCCTAATATCATTAACCAGGGAGAAAATATAGAATGAGCATGGGGTAATAATTCCATATTAATTCGAACCAGCCCATATGCCCCCATTTTTAATAAGATTCCGGCTAGAAGCATACAAGTACTGTAATGCGCCTCTCCATGGGTGTCTGGTAACCATGTCTGTAAGGGTATAATCGGCGATTTGACAGCAAAAGCAATAAGAAATCCAATATAGAATATGATTTCCAGTGCCACAGGATAGGATTGATTAGCTGATGTTTCAAAATTGAATGTTGGTTCATTGGAACCATATAAACCGATACCTAGAACTCCCATTAATAAAAAAACGGAACCTCCTGCAGTGTACAAAATAAACTTTGTAGCTGAATACAAACGTTTCTTTCCCCCCCACATGGATAAAAGTAGATAAACGGGAATTAATTCTAACTCCCACATGATGAAAAAAAGTAAAATGTCTCGAGAAGAAAATGATCCTATTTGACCGCTATACATTGCTAACATCAGGAAATGGAATAATCGGGATTCCCGAGTAACCGGCCGAGCCGCTAAAGTAGCTAAAGTGGTGATAAATCCCGTCAGTAAAATGGGTCCTATAGAAAGTCCATCTATTCCCAATCTCCAGTAAAAATCAAAAAAATGGATCCACTTATAATCCTCCGTCAGTTGGATTAGTGGATCGTCCAATCGGAAATGATAACAGAATGCATAGGTTGTTAGAAGGAGTTCCATTAAACATATAAATATAGTATACCACCTCATTACCTTATTTCCTCTATGAGGAAATAAGAAGATTAAGGAACCTGCAGATATTGGCAAAACTACAACTATTGTTAACCAAGGAAAATAGTTCGTGGTAAAAATAAGATACGCTTGGACCAGAAAAACCCGTGCTCAAAATATAATAATATGTTTTATATTTTGAGCACGGGTTTTTGTCAATAAAAAAAAAAAAATGTATTCGTGTGGGGTTTTTTATTTTTGAAACGTATCAATAAGCTAGACCCATACTTCGAGTTGTTTCATGCCATAAATAAACTCGAACACTCAAGAAATCCGTCGGACATGCGGATTCACATCTCTTACAACCGACACAGTCCTCTGTTCTTGGAGCAGAAGCGATTTGTTTAGCTTTACATCCGTCCCAGGGTATCATTTCTAATACATCTGTGGGGCAGGCTCGGACACATTGAGTACACCCTATGCATGTATCATAAATCTTTACTGAATGTGACATTGGATCTATTAATTTTTGAACATCATAAATTTTCGATCTAGTAAACTTATAAATGAATCATATATTTAGACACCAGATGAATCAATGATTTACCAGAGTTTTTCTAATCCATCTATTTCGGGATCAACTCATAAGAGGGGGCCAAGATACTTTGATTTCTTATGTTTTCGCAAACATGATCATACGTTACGTATCATACATGCTAATTTGAATTGATGAATATTAGATTATCATTTTTATTATTAATATTATTTATTTATTCAACAAATTCGATTGATTGATACGAGTTGATTTTCTGTTACGATAAATTGATGAAACAATAGCTGGTCCAATAGCTGCTTCAGCGGCTGCAATAGCTATAACAAAAATTGAAAAAATATTTCCCTTTAATTGGCGACTATCAAAAAAATCCGAAAATGTTACAAAATTAATATTAACCGCATTCAGTATAAGTTCAAGACACATAAGGGCTCGAACCATATTTCGGCTCGTAATCAACCCATAGATACCGATAGAAAATAAATAGGCACTCAAAACAAGTACATGTTCGAGCATCATTGACCAACTCCTTATCAATTTCGATTCATTTCAATATGAACAACAATTCAACGGATTCGATTGACTAGAGAATATAACAAGTGCGAAACAAAAGAATATTTTTGTAATAGATCGAATAAAAACAAATGTCTTTTAGACATAAACAATCTTTCACATATAATTGAAAAGAAATAGATGTGATAAGATAGGACAAAGTTTAATTTGGATTTCTGTTCTTAGTTATAAAGATTTCTTATTGGCGAGCCACAACAATTGCACCTATCAAAGCAGCTAAAAGAATTATTGAAATGAATTCAAATGGAAGAAAAAAATCTGTTGATAAATGAATTCCAATTTGTTGACTATTACTTATCAAATCTTGCTCTATAATCTGATTTGATCTTGTAGTCCAAATAATCCCGTACCATGACGTATCTGAAATAGTAGTCATTAGTGAAACAAAAATACTTGTACAAACCATCAAAGTAACCCCATCTCCAACGGTCCAAAGACGAAAATCTTTGTAATATTCCGAACCATTCATGAACATCACAGAAAATATGATTAAAACGTTTATAGCTCCTACGTAAATAAGGAGCTGTGCTGCAGCTACAAAATGAGAATTTGATAAAATATAGAATAAAGATATACAAACAAAAACCAGTCCCAATGAAAAGGCAGAATAAATTGGGTTGGGAAGTAATACTACTCCTATACTTCCTAATACAAGACCTGATCCCAAAAAGACTAAAAGAAAATCATGTATCGGTTCAGGCAAATCCATTATATGTGAAATAAGAGATAAAGAAATCTAAATTTCATGACCTTATTGATCCGACCAGGAAAAAGTTTATTATGCTAAATTACTAATTGAATTAAATCCTAAGGAGCCTGAATTGATGCAGGTACAGTTATTGTACTAATCTCATTCGTTATACGAAAGAGTAGTTCGAAATAATTACAGATATATTAATAGATTTTCCATTCAAAGGAGTTTTGCCAACCAATCAATAATTGGAATTGTAGTTATTGAACAAACAAAACGAAAAAAAAAAAAACCTCAGTTGTTTAGATCAAAACTAAACCTTAATAATTAATCAAGGGATTTCTTATTTATTATATAATTATATATTTTACATTATTCTATTATTTCTAGAATATTTATTTTATATATATTTCAGAAATTAGATATAATCTATAATTTATACATATATATATTTTATATATTTTTATTTGAATTTGAGTTGAGGCGAATTTAAAATTGTTCGAATTGTATAATCGTCAATTACTGACATTGGTAAACGCCCCAAAGCGATTTGATTATAATTCAATTCGTGACGATCATAAGTAGAAAGTTCATATTCTTCAGTCATTGATAAACAATTTGTTGGACAATACTCAACGCAGTTACCACAAAATATACAGACTCCGAAATCAATACTGTAATTAAGCAATCGTTTCTTTCGAATATTGGTTTCCAGTTTCCAATCAACAACGGGTAGATCTATAGGACATACACGAACACATACTTCACAAGCAATACATTTATCAAATTCAAAA